TGCTATGGTTCTAAAATATGATTTTTTTTATTGAATTTTTTATTCAGAAGTAATTCGCGGGATTAGGCACTCTTTCCTAGTTATAGTGCCACTGGGTAAATCCAGACTATTCTTGAAATGAACAACTCACACACACTCCCTTTCCAAAAAATATCAATACACCGAAGACTACACTTAGATTTATTGGATTTGTTGCTAAAATATCGGTATTAAACCCGAAACTCCCGGCGGATGGCCAGTGGCCCAAGTAAACGAAAGAATCGGTTAAATTTTTCATATAATCTCCTCTTCTAGCTAAACTATAAAAAAAAGAACTCTGTCCTTTTTTTTATTCTTTTTATTGAAAACAAAAAGAAAATTTCAGTTAATAATTTATAATTTCATTTACCTATTTGGATATTTGTAAACAGAATAAAAAACCTATTCTATTTACAAATCGATTTTCCAAAATTTTTAATTTTCAATAATAATAATGAGACTTATTAGAATTAAGCTCAAATTTGAGACCAATTTTTATGTCAATTTGAAAAAACCTAAACCTTCTTTTTCGCAACACTCCTTAAAAAAAAGTTTCCATTAAACTAAAAGAATAAAGGGAAGGAAGAAAGCGAATTGATGTGCTAATTCCCCATCCTCAAATTAGTCCTTCCCAAGGATTGTTGTCTCAATGAATAATTGTAGGAGTGAAATCTTGATAGAATTAAAAAAACTGCGAAAAAAAAATTCAGAAGTTTCTTATTTCTAAGATTAAACAAAAGGATTCGCAAATAAAAGCGCTAATGCTACAACTAGGCCATAAATTGTTAAAGCTTCCATAAAAGCCAAACTAAGTAATAAAGTACCTCGTATTTTTCCTTCTGCCTCAGGTTGTCTCGCGATACCTTCGACAGCTTGACCCGCAGCTGTACCTTGACCAACTCCAGGTCCAATAGAAGCAAGTCCAACAGCCAACCCAGCAGCAATAACCGAAGCAGCAGAAATCAGTGGATTCATGATAAGTTCCTCACACCAAAATAAAGAAATAGTTAATGATACAATCATCCAATAACTGAGAACTTAATTATAATTTAAGTCATCGCCAAGATTCATCCAGCCAAAATAACCAAAAACTTTAATTGAAATAATATAATTATATTATTGAATCATAAGAATTACTTTGATATTCATTCCTATCCACGGGATTTGGAAAAATTCAAAATATATATATACGACTTTGTTTATGCCATTTCTTTTTTGTGAACCATTCTTTGAATTCTTCGTTCTTTTTTTTTTATCGTTTTTTTCAGCCAATTGACAGATAAAAAGGAAGAACTTATAATTGAATCCTTATCTAAATTCTAAATCGAAATTCACAAAAGTAGTGGGGCAGATTATATAGACCTTTAACTCATATATACCTAGTCAATATCAAATATCACATATACAAGTGTTTCTTACATAACGTAAACCAACTATAATTGGGCTAACCTAAAAACGAATATTTGAAAAAAAAAAGTTAATGGTGACCCTCCATGGATTCACCTATATAAGCCGCAGCTAAAGTGGCAAAAATAAGAGCTTGAATCCCGCTTGTAAATAATCCAAGGAACATGACAGGTATAGGAACCACTAAAGGTACTAAAGAAACAAGAACAACAACTACTAATTCATCGGCTAATATATTTCCGAAAAGTCGAAAACTAAGTGATAGGGGTTTTGTAAAATCTTCTAAGATGTTAATGGGTAAAAGAATTGGGGTTGGTTGAATGTATTTACTGAAATACCCTAATCCTTTTTTGCTAAGACCCGCATAAAAATATGCTACTGATGTGAGTAAAGCTAAAGCAACCGTCGTATTTATATCATTCGTTGGTGCTGCTAACTCCCCTTGAGGTAACTGGATAATTTTCCACGGTAAAAGGGCTCCTGACCAGTTAGAAACAAAAATAAATAAAAACAGGGTTCCAATAAAGGGAACCCATGGGCCGTATTCTTCTCCAATCTGGGTTTGACTCACGTCTCGAATGAATTCAAGTACAAATTCAAAGAAATTTTGGCCGTCAGTTGGAATGGTTTGTGGATTGCGAACCGCTAGAACTGCGGAACCTAATAAGATAGCAATTACAACCCAAGAAGTAATAAGGACTTGCGCATGGACTTGGAACCCCCCTATTTGCCAATAGAAATGTTGGCCTACTTCTACACCCGATATCTCATATAACCCTTCTTTTATTAGTGTGTTGATGGAACATGATAAAACATTCATATTGCCCTCTGACATAAATAAGAACTTTAAATTATTTTGATTCAAGATCCCCTTTTTTTTTTTTACTTAATTTCCTTTAATTTTATATTTTAGTTTTGGATACCAACTAAACTAATCACACAATATCCCCAGTTTTTTTATCTCTTTTTCTTATGTACGATTCAGGAGTAGTAACCGATTTTATAAATCGAAATACAGGGAGCCCCTCAAAAAAATTGATTTATTTATCTTATTATTAATCAAGAATTTTGTATA